CTGCGCTACATCCCTTTCAATTGGTTTACAGTGTCATTGTAGAGAATTCCTGTCTTGTTTTCCACATTCTTCTTCTTTTTTATTGGTATATCAAATTCATTTCTTCTTTTTTTTTCATATCAGATAACAAACCTATAATTAAAAAATGACTTTTTTTTACGAAAATTCTCTCAATTTCAATTTGACATAAATAGGCGTTTCCATTTTCAAATTTCAAATGGAATTTATAAGATCGTTCTAGTAGACAATATTTCAATTCTCATTTTCAAAGTGGGGGGGCGGAAGTTACGTATACAAATACAAGAATTTCTTAACTACATGTACATCCGTAGTTATATATATTACTATATATAATGTAATACAATAAATAAAGAAGGAGGATTTCAAATGCGAGATCTAAAAACATATCTTTCCGTAGCACCGGTACTAAGTACTCTATGGTTCGCTTCGTTAGCAGGTTTATTAATAGAGATTAATCGTTTATTTCCAGATGCATTAACATTTCCCTTTTTTTCATTCTAGTGATTAACATCAGAAAGGGGTGAAAAATTTTAGAGATACGATCAACGATCGGGGACTAATCCCCCCCCCTTTTTTTTTTCTAATTCATTCTAAAAAAATAATTAGAAAAAAGTGGGGGGGGCGAAAGGTCATAAAAATGAGGGTTCAGGATCCAATTAAATTAGTAATAGAACAAAAAAAGTGTTGCTAGGGAAAGAGTATCCGATGAGATACTTAAAAAAAAATACTCTACAAAGATTTTAAGTTTTCACAAAATCATTGTATTGCTTATTATTTGATTTTGATTTAATTACTAATTAATATTCATTGCAACGAAATATTTCAAAATTTTTTTTAGTTAACAACTTCTATTTTGTTGGTTCTTGTTCTTTCTGGATCCTAAAAATAAAATAGAAGATTGGGGTGAATCATAAATCCAAAGGAGGTTTCATGGCCAAGGGTAAAGATGTTCGAGTAACAATTATTTTGGAATGTACCAGTTGTGTTCGAAATGATATTAAGAAAGAATCCGCGGGAATTTCCAGATATATTACTCAAAAGAATCGGCATAATACCCCTAGTCGATTGGAATTGAGAAAATTCTGTCCCTATTGTTATAAACATACAATTCACGGGGAAATCAAGAAATAGATAAAATTGAGTGCTTGTATGTCACCTTTTATTTTAAGAAAAGGAATAATGCTAGTATCTATATATTATTACATATATATAAATATAAACAAATAAATCAATAGAAAGAAATCTAATCCTATATTCTTAATTCTATATAGAAACTCTATCCTATATAGAAATATAAATCGTTTTTATTTTGATCCGATCAAAATAGGATTTTAGAGATTAGGATTTTATAGAGATAAGGAATAAAAAAATTATGAATAAATCTAAGCGACTTTTTACTAAATCCAAGCGATCTTTTCGTAGGCGTTTGCCCCCGATCCAATCGGGGGATCGAATTGATTATAGAAACATGAGTTTAATTAGTCGATTTATTAGTGAACAAGGAAAAATATTATCTAGACGGGTGAATAGAGTTACTTTAAAACAACAACGATTAATCACTATTGCTATAAAACAAGCTCGTATTTTATCTTTGTTACCTTTTCTTAATAATCAGAAACAATTTGAAAGAAGTGAGTCGACCCCTAGAACTACTAGCCTTAGAACCAGAAAAAAATAGACTTATTCTTCAATTGAATAACAATTCCAATCTGAAGGAATTAAAAAAGAGATTAACATTTTGTTCGAAAAATCCAATCAAGAATCAAAATTTGATTGTTATGTCTGTGTCTGTCCGAAAACAAAAAAAGAAAAGAATTCTCGAAAAGAAAAAGAATAACTTAACTCTTTTTTTAGCGACTATATACTCTCGTTTTGTTTTGACGACTTTTTTATAATACTAATTTCTACTCTACCTTCCCCGAGCTCATTCTCCTTAGAACTCTATTTCAAATATTTTAGTGGATTTCTTCCAATCCCCTTATTCTTTTATCTCATTCGAAATCGTATAAAGACAACTCCTATTTAATAGAGCTATTTGTGCAAGTATTTTCCGATTAAGAAGTAATTGCTTTTTGTACAGATTGTGTATGAATCGGTTATAACTATAGAATACCCCCGTTTCGTGAATTACGGCATTTATTCGAGTGATCCATAAGCGGCGAAAATCCCTTTTTCTTTTACCCCTATCCCGATGAGCCGAAACTAAAGCTCTTATTCTCTGTTGAGTCATAGTTCGTGTAAGTCGTGAATGAGCCCCTCGAAAGCTTGATGCAAATAAACGAAGTTTTGTTCTACGCCTCCGAGCTATATATCCGCGTTTAATTCTAGTCATTGAATAAATCAAACTTTGATGAATAACTAATTCTTTTTTTAGTTATTCTTTTCCCCTTTACTAGTCTATTAATAACCAAACGAAGTATTCCAATGTATAAAAAAAAATTCCAATGGCTTTTGCTACTCTAACCTTCCCCACCACTACTTTTTGCTAGGTATTTTGCTTTGCTTTGAATGGATAAATAGTGGGTTCCATCGTTTCTATGGTTACTTCTAAAACGGTGAGGTCCTCTCTATACACCGGAGCTCCTTCTTTTAATTAATCAATACTATTGGTAACTTGTACAATTCACATTCTTTGGCTCTACCCCATCAATATTCCAGTAATAGGTCTTTCACAATGAGATCCACTTTATACAGTAACGGTATTTCATTTGTAAAATTGATTTGGTCGTTTACCTTGTTAGTCCGTTCTTTTCTTTCAAGAGTGGATTTAATAAAAAATGGAATTTCCCCCGCTTAATGGATAACCGTTTGTTATCATTGGGGGTTTTCTAAAAAATGGAGTTGATTGGATTTGCACCAATGTAAACCATAAGTTTCAGACACAATAGAAGATATGAACGATCTATCTTTTTTAAATAATGAATCGAGTTCCTCCATTCTATTTTATTCACAGGTACTGATCCTTGATATTTCAAAAAGAATTTCCTTTTTGTGTCTCAGTCTATGATCTAAACGAGTCGCACATACACCCGAGTACATGTTCCTCGTCGCTGAGGGCATCCCCGAAGCGCTGGGGATTTCGTGACATTTCGGATTGGCTGTCTTGTATTTCTAATAAGTTGTTTAATGGTTGGCATACGGAATCATATAAATAATGGGCTGGTTTAGATTAGTTCTAACCGGTTAATTCTGAATTACTTCTCTTCAAGATTCTCTTCAATATATTTTTTTTATATTGAAGAGAATATGAAACTAAACCTTTAATCTAAAAAGATATAAAATTAGAAATTGTAGATTTGCATGAAATCGCTCCTATTTTTTATTGAACCGCGACAAGATCAACAATTCCATGAGCTTGGGCTTCTGTTGCTGACATAAAAACATCCCTTTCCATGTCTTCGGATACAACCCATATAGGTTTGCCCGTTCTTTGTACATAAACCCTTGTGATAGTTTCGCGAAGTTTTAGTAGTTCTTCCGCTTCCAAGATAAATTCTCCCGTTTGTGCCTCATAAAACGAACTAGCGGGTTGATGGATCATTACCCTGATGATATAATAGAAAATTTTCTTCTATTTCGCAGAATGAGGCGAGATAACCAAAAAAACAGAGAAAATTGAATAACCGTACAGGCTTTTTTGTGCATTGCATACGGCTCCACAATGGAATTTACTTTTTTTACCTTTCCTTTTGGCGAAAGCAAAAAAATATAGGTTGTATTATACGCAGATCCAGAAATCATCCAATTACCATCCTTCTTTTTTGTAGGAGTTAAAAAAATACTATGATGGTTCCGTTGCTTTATATATCATTTTTTTGCTTTGTCTATGATTCAGCAATCCCAAAGTGTCTTTTTTTTTTTTTATATATAAATTTTTTAAATAAGCTTCCGGTGTGAAAACAAAGTTTGTGACGCTGAGATGTGCCCGAATAGGTAAGATATCATTTGAAATACCCCTTCCTTATCTCATACTACTCTTTCAATATATAATCTAATTTTTTTAATCTAAAAAATTTCATATCGAATTCGAAGTGCCATGCTATTATTACTTAACTAATTCATATTTTCGATGGCGAAGGCATAGTATTTTTTTCTCGAAAATAAAAAAACTCATTGGCGCCAAGCGTGAGGGAATGCTATACGTTTGGTAATTGCTCCTCCGACTAGGATAAAGGATGCTATTGAAGCGGCCAATCCCATGCATATTGTCTGTACATCGGGTCGCACAAATTGCATAGTATCATAAATAGCCATTCCAGATATTACCCATCCACCAGGAGAGTTTATAAACAAATAAAGATCTTTGGTATCCTTTTCTATACTGAGATATATCATAAGACTAATAAGTTGATTCGAGATTTCGGTATCAACCTCTTGGCCTAAAAAAAATAATCTTTCTCGATAAAGTCGGTTGATTAGGATAAAATTTTATTCCTTAGGAGCCGTACAGGCACCTTTTGATGCATACGGTTCAACAAAAATTGTGAAAAAATCAATGTGTCGATTCCAACCCCCCTTTTTTTTTTTCATAGAAGGTTTTTCTTTCTAACTTATAACGGAAGGACTTGCTCCCAAAAGTCAAAGAAAAAATCTGTTTTGGCCCCTTTTATTAGATATTATAATCCTATAATAAAACGATTGATTAAGCCTGTCAGACTAACTTGATTCGTTGATATTTTTTTTTTTCATCGAGATTCAGTTGAAATGTCGATGGTTTTTTCTTGTTCCTGAACGGGCTTCTTCCTTTTTTTGATTCCATTTTTTAGGTTTATGCTCTACCCCGAGTAAAAGGAAAAATTTGCCCGATTTTGATTTGCACATATAGGACAAATGAACCAAATACCGCATCTTTTTTTACTACTCCTTCTTTTTTTTTCAATTCATTTCTTTCACATGTCTTCTGTCAACTAGTCAACAAATTTTTCATTATATTATTTGATTTGAGCAACAGTCTGTTTTAGATCACCCTGTTTCAAAAATTTTTTTTTTTTAGAATTTTTATCATAATTTTGCATATTATATAAGTAGTAATATCAATTGGGTTTTTACTAAACGGAGCCTGGATACTTCATTTTATTAGTCCGATCACGTAAACCATAAAAAAATTTTGATAATCTAATATCAATCTAAATACTCCCTGCATTTAATTCCACTTTATTTTTTGCGCTTCGCGTTACAAATTTTTGATAATTCAATCAATCTTTTTGGGCGAAACAGAGGATATCTCGATCGAGGGAGAAAATGGGGAAATCCCATATAGCCCAATATATCTGACAAGTCGCACTATATGTCAACCCAAGATGTATCTCCTTCTCCAGGACTTCGAAAAGGTACTTTTGGAACGCCAATAGGCATGAAATGAAAAAAAAAGAGAATGAAGTTCTCTATTTCACTTTGATGTGGAAACGTAAAACTGGGGGTTTCGTTTTTTAATACTATTATCCTTTTTTCCTACTTTATTAATCATATTTAAATTAATCATATTTAATACATAAGTTGAATAAGCTAAAATAAAATATAAAATAAAAGTAAAGGAAATTTTTTACGAACGGGCTTCTGAATGATGAACAACAATAGCTATCTTGGTTCATATAAAATAGGATTCACCCCCATTGCGTATTGGTACTTATCGGATATAGAATAGATCCGCTTCCCTTTTTTCTTATGAATCGAATTGTTCCATTATTACTAACAGAATAGAACAAATATTAATCCTTTCTCCGAAATAATTACCTAAAAAAGGGGGGGTCCGTAGCATAGTTTTTTCCAATGCAATAAAGTTACATAGTGTCTATTTTTCGTTGATAAAGGGGTATTTCCATGGGTTTGCCTTGGTATCGTGTTCATACTGTTGTATTGAATGATCCCGGTCGTTTGCTTTCTGTTCATATAATGCATACTGCTCTGGTTGCTGGTTGGGCCGGTTCGATGGCTCTATATGAATTAGCAGTTTTTGATCCCTCCGACCCTGTTCTTGATCCAATGTGGAGACAAGGTATGTTCGTTATACCTTTCATGACTCGTTTAGGAATAACCAATTCGTGGGGCGGTTGGAATATTACAGGAGGGACTATAACGAATCCGGGTCTTTGGAGTTACGAAGGGGTAGCCGGAGCACATATCGTATTTTCTGGCTTGTGCTTCTTGGCAGCTATTTGGCATTGGGTATATTGGGATCTAGAAATTTTTTGTGATGAACGTACAGGAAAACCTTCTTTGGATTTGCCCAAGATTTTTGGAATTCATTTATTCCTTTCAGGAGTGGCTTGCTTTGGTTTTGGCGCATTTCATGTAACAGGATTATATGGTCCTGGAATATGGGTATCCGACCCTTATGGACTAACCGGAAAGGTCCAACCCGTAAACCCGGCGTGGGGCGTGGAGGGCTTTGACCCTTTTGTTCCGGGAGGAATAGCCTCTCATCATATTGCAGCAGGGACGTTGGGTATATTAGCGGGCCTATTCCATCTTAGTGTTCGTCCGCCTCAACGTCTATACAAAGGATTACGTATGGGCAATATTGAAACCGTCCTTTCCAGTAGTATTGCTGCAGTCTTTTTTGCAGCTTTTGTTGTTGCTGGAACTATGTGGTATGGTTCTGCAACTACTCCCATCGAATTATTTGGTCCTACTCGTTATCAATGGGATCAGGGATACTTTCAACAAGAAATATATCGAAGAGTTAGTGCTGGACTGGCTGAAAATCAAAGTTTTTCAGAAGCTTGGTCTAAAATTCCTGAAAAATTAGCTTTTTATGATTATATTGGTAATAATCCAGCAAAAGGGGGGTTATTCCGAGCGGGTTCAATGGACAATGGGGATGGAATAGCTGTTGGATGGTTAGGACATCCCGTCTTTAGAAATAAAGAAGGGCGTGAACTTTTTGTACGTCGTATGCCTACTTTTTTTGAAACATTTCCGGTTGTTTTGGTAGACGGAGACGGAATTGTTAGAGCCGACGTCCCTTTTAGAAGGGCAGAATCAAAATATAGTGTCGAACAAGTAGGTGTAACTGTTGAGTTTTATGGTGGTGAACTCAATGGCGTGAGTTATAGTGATCCCGCAACTGTGAAAAAATATGCTAGACGGGCTCAATTGGGTGAGATTTTTGAATTAGATCGTGCTACTTTGAAATCCGATGGTGTTTTTCGTAGCAGTCCAAGAGGTTGGTTTACTTTTGGACATGCTTCGTTTGCTCTACTTTTCTTCTTTGGACACATTTGGCATGGTTCTAGAACCCTCTTCAGAGATGTTTTTGCTGGTATTGATCCAGATTTGGATGCTCAAGTGGAATTTGGGGCATTCCAAAAACTTGGAGATCCAACTACAAAAAGACAAGCAGTCTGATGCAACATTTCTTTTTTTCTTCTAGTTTCTGTTTGCGATTTTATTTAATATAGGGTACTGCAGGAATCTTGATTTAAACCGCTGCCGTTTCTTTGATTCTTTTTCTTTTTTTCTTTATCCAGAGGGATACTCCCAAGTAAACAAAACAGGTATGAAAGCTATAATTGTAAACCACGATCAAATTTATGGAAGCATTGGTTTATACATTTCTCTTAGTATCCACTTTAGGGATAATTTTTTTCGCTATTTTTTTTCGGGAACCACCTAAAATTTCAACTAAAAAATGAAATAATTTTTCATTATCTTCATTGACGTAATCAGCCTCCAAATATTTGGAGGCTGATTACGTCAACTAGTCCCCGTGTTCCTCGAATGGATCTCTTAGTTGTTGAGAGGGTTGCCCAAAGGCAGTATATAGAGCATACCCAGTAAAACTTACAAGTAACCCAGATATAAAGATGGCGACTAGGGTTGCTGTTTCCATTATTATAGAATTGAAAGACCACAATGGATCTATGCTAAGATCGTTTATTTACAACGGAATGGTATACAAAGTCAACAGATCGTAATGAATACAAAATAAGATTTATGGCTACACAAACTGTTGAGGATAGTTCTAGATCTGGTCCAAGAAGCACTACTGTAGGGAAGTTATTGAAACCATTGAATTCCGAATATGGTAAAGTAGCTCCTGGATGGGGAACGACCCCTTTGATGGGTGTTGCAATGGCTCTATTTGCGGTATTCTTATCTATTATTTTGGAGATTTATAATTCTTCTGTTCTACTGGATGGAATTTCAGTGAATTAGACTGAGAAGAATCTGGAAGCCCCTTTAGCTGGATACAAAAAAGTAAAGTATGTAGGTCTAAAAATTTTAGCCTATTCTCCTTTGGTAGTTCGACCGCGAAATTTTTTTTCTGCATTGTATATTTCCGGAATATGAGTGTGTGACTTGTTAGAATTGACCCTATGGATAGTAGGATCTGTCATCTTTATTAAGATGGTTTTACTTCGTCGGATATTCATTCGAGTATCCGGAGCACGAAATAGATCAAATAGATCACAAAGTATTCGAACTATGATTCATACTTAATACTCAGACCTCGTAGCCGGACTTCTTTCCGTTCTATACTTAATAAACTTTAATAAATCAAAATATTTTTCTGCTTTTAAACTCTTATTTCGATCAAAGGATAAGCGCTTCTTTGTATTTTATTTTTTTAGTCATTATAGCTATTTTTTTTATTGAATAAGTGATGATCCAATGGTTCTCACTCAGTGAATTTTGGACTTTGAAGGTTTCATTGAATTATCGTGGTTCTCGTATGAATCTGAGGTTTCAATTGATTAGTTAAGTAGGGTCTTAACAAGAGAATTCCTATCAATAATAAAGAAAACAAGAAGAAATCCCCATTCCCCGTTCCATACAAATACCAAATAAAAAAGGCAATAAAGATAGGTAATCTAGAAGATTCAAGAGGCCTGTAACGATCAACACAACATAAAGACGAATGAGCTGACTTGATTTTTTGGCATTTAACCATAAAGAAGAGCTTTCGCATTTTGACTCTTTCATATCTTTTAATAATATTGAATGAGAGAGAAGTTTAAAACTTTATATTCCATATACGTTTCAATCAGTATGTGGTTCTTTTTTTTTTTTTGTTTGAGCTGTACGAGATGAAATTCTCATATACAGTTCTTGGAGGGGGAGTAACCTTGGTTTACCTATCTCAATAAAGTTTATGATTGGTTCGAAGAACGTCTTGAGATTCAGGCGATTGCAGATGATATAACTAGTAAATATGTTCCTCCGCATGTCAACATATTTTATTGTCTAGGAGGAATTACCCTTACTTGTTTTTTAGTACAAGTAGCTACGGGATTTGCTATGACTTTTTATTACCGTCCAACTGTTACGGAGGCTTTTGCTTCTGTTCAATATATAATGACTGAAGCTAACTTTGGTTGGTTAATCCGATCAGTTCATCGATGGTCGGCAAGTATGATGGTCCTAATGATGATCCTGCACGTATTTCGTGTATACCTCACCGGCGGTTTTAAAAAACCTCGCGAATTAACTTGGGTTACTGGTGTGGTTCTGGGTGTATTGACCGCATCTTTTGGTGTAACAGGTTATTCTTTACCTTGGGATCAAATTGGTTATTGGGCAGTCAAAATTGTAACAGGTGTACCTGACGCTATTCCGGTAATCGGATCGCCTCTTGTAGAATTATTACGCGGAAGTGCTAGTGTTGGACAATCCACTTTGACTCGTTTTTATAGTTTACACACTTTTGTATTACCTCTTCTTACGGCCGTATTTATGTTAATGCATTTCCTAATGATACGTAAGCAAGGTATTTCTGGTCCCTTATAAATAATATAGATTCTATATATTTGTAATTACTCATTTATCTTATTACTTGGTGAAGGACCAATAGTATTTTATTGCTAGAAATATGGATTATTAAAAAAATAAGACATGTATTTGGATATTTCCCTTCAACTACACAATATTTTATTATGTTTTTGACATAAAAAGTTGAAGGGAATTCTATAAAGAGAAAATGGATTATGGGAGTGTGTGACTTGAACTATTGATCGGGCCGTGCAGAAATATGACTTTA